GATAATCGATTAATATAGATTCTTCTTGGGTAAGACCACACAGAAAAATTACATTGCCAGAAATGAATAAGGTAAAATTTCCATTTATGCATCAAAAAGAATGTCCCTTTTGAGGCCAGAATGGATTTTCCTTTATACCTAACAGAATGCGGGGAAGGATCCTTGAAAAGCCATAGGATACCGGCAAAATCCTTAGTAAAAAGTTTTACTAAGTATTCTAATTTTCCGTAGAAAAAAGTGCGTTCAAGAAGGGCTCCATAAGATGTTGCTAGTAAATGAGAGGCTTGGTTGCAAATAAAAAAAAAAATCGATTCGTATTCACATACATGGAAATTATATAAGAACAAGAATAATCTTTGATTCCGTTTAAAAAAAAAAGAAATGGATTTTTTTGGAATAAAAAGATTATTCCAATTATGATACTCATAAAGAAATAATCGTAATAAATGCAAAGACGAGGCATCTCTTATCCAGTACCGAAGTGTTTGAACCAAGATTTCTAGATGGGCAGGGTAAGGTAGTAATATATCTAACACAGAATTTAAATGTAAAAATTTGTCCTCTAAAAAAGGAAATATTGAATGAATTGATCGCAAATTATGAGATTTGACTATTTTTTGTTTCTCTGGAGAAGCTATTAATAGAAGATAAAATGGAATTTCCACAATGACTGAAAATCCTTCTGATATCATTTGCGAATCAAAATTGCGTTTGTGCCCCCAAAAGTCATTTTGGTTAGAATCCTTAGACGAAAGAATCAAATGATTATGTTGATACATTCGAGTAATTAAACGTTTCACAATTAGTAAACTATATTTCCTATTACCTGAAGTTTCCAACAAAATAGATTTATTTAAATCATGACCATATGCAAACGAAAAAATATATTCCTGAAAGCTAAGTGGATAGAAAAAGTTGTGTTGCCAAGAACCCTCTAGTTCTATATACCCTTGGAATTCTTCCATTTAAAACCGGACCTAAAACTCAAAGTAAAAAAATGGGGGGTTCTTAAGTTATCAAATGATACATAGTGCGATACAGTCAAAACAAGGTATTTTTTTTTTAATAGATACCTCAGTAAATTCATCAACGGACTCTCTTCCATCTAATTTGTTTTTTTGTTATTAGGAAATAACATAAAACGTTGGTTAGAAATCCTTTATTTTTTCAACCCAACCGCTCTTTTGATTTTGGAAAATCTTTATCAACATACTGTTTCTTCTACACATTCATGTCCATCTTCATATGGAGAATGGGGAGTTTAATAGTTAGGATTCACTAAAAAAGAAAATCCACACGTGGGATAATCCTTTCCCGCATCAGGCACTAAGTTTTTTTAACGTCTAATTAGATCGGGTAATCATTCAAATTACGAAGATAAGCTCGTTGCTTATTCTTTCCACAAAATTAGAACCCATAAGGATAGGGTTCGATCCATTTATTTAATCGACCCAACAGTGAATTCATTGCATTTCCTTCCAAGAAATCAAATGGAGTTTTGTACTGCTTTGATAAGCATGAAATAGGTTCCAAATTCTCTATTGATACGACATGCTCTTTTTTCCATAAATTTCCTTTCCGGATCAGTCGTGGTCATATAAACTCTACCGATGGTGTAGACGAATTCCTTACTTCATCCAAATATGTAAAAGATCTTAGTCGCACTTAAAAGCCGAGTACTCTACCGTTGAGTTAGCAACCCCCAAAATAGCTATGTTATGTAGATACAATCGAAATCAATAAAATCGGATTGGAATCAAAACGTTGAATTAGCAAGAAATCTAAAAAAATTTTTTGAGTTGATTCCCGTTACAAACATAAAAACAAACACCAAAGAGATTATTGAATAAAAAATTTGCTAGACAAATAATCTACATTTTTTAGATCCAATATTTTGATTTTATATCTAAAAAAATTTAACGAATCCTTGAATCAAAAAATAATATTGGGCAGAAGATATATTTGTTCAATTTAATTATATTTGTTCAATACATTCTTGTCAATATGAATGAAAAATAAAATATAATTACAAGAAATTCCATTTTATTTTTTATCTTACTTTCAATTGAATAATAATGTACTAAAATTCAAATAAAATCCAATTCTATTATTATATGATAAATATAATAGAAATTGTGAACTCTAAATAGAAAACAAAGAAAAAAATATTAAATATAGAGGAAAACTTTTGTTGGATTGGCACTACAAAAAAAGTACAGGGCTAAAAAAGTTCTACTAAATTACAACCTCATTATCTTTCGTTTTTATAAAAAAAATTCTTATTATTCATTATTATTATTCATTAATTGAACTTCGTTTGCTTAAATCGAAATTCTTTAAAAACCTCCGCCCTCTTTAAAATATCATAAACAGTTTCTGTAGGTTGAGCGCCTTTTTGAATAAAATCTAGAATAGCAGGAACATTTAAATAAGTTTGATTTTTTATCGGATCATAAAAACCTACTTTCTGCAGATCTCTTCCCTCTCTTCGGGACCGAACATCAATTGCAACGATTCGATAGACGGCTCATTGGGATAGATTTAACCCCCCTTGGAAACGTATAGGAAGTTTTCTCCTCGTACGGCTCGAGAAAAAATGATTAAAAAAAATGTATGTATAAATTAGAATGACCAATAAAAATAAAAGAGTCTATAAAATCCTCAATCCTCAAATGAATTAAAATTAAGCCCTTTCTTTATCTTTACTCAAAAAAAATCATTTGTATACTCATAACTCAAGTTGGATAGGTTTCAAGGAGCCCAAAATAAAAAAATCCTTTAGTTTAGCATTTCTCATTTATTGAGTAGTCTAAAATACCCTTTGTTTTGTCTCATTTAACATCGATTTGAATTGATCCCAATCAATTGTTGCGACAATTAAAAAGAGTCTTTCCTTGTTCCGGAAGCCTTTATCATCTTTTTTTTTGAATCATTGGGTTTAGACATTACTTCATTGATTTTTAATCCTTTCAAAAATGGGAGCAACATACCTTTTTGTTATTTATTTCTATCAAAGAATCAAATAATATGAACGAGAGATTTCCGCACGATATATATAAATCAAATTAATTAAAAAGGTTTATCAAAATGTCCTGGGGGATTCAAAATTTGCTTTATTTTGATCCTTTCTATTTTTTTACTTACGAAGTTGTTCCAACTTATTCTTTTGATTGACACTAACCCTAGACCCCTCTCCCTTGAGAAATAGCTCAATACTTTCTACTCGAGCTCCATCATATTCCATTACACCCCAACAAACCGGGTTCGAGTGAAACAGAAAAAAAGATGTCGAGTTAAGAGCATCCTTTATTATAGAATGATGGATATAAGAATCCACAACAGATCATGTCCTTCAAGTCGCACGTTGCTTTCTACCACATCGTTTCAAACGAAGTTTTACCATAACATTCCTCGAATTTGGAACCGGGTTCCGGTTGATTCAATTATCAAATCATGAATAGTCGTTGGTTCACAGTTAAGACAGTTGTTATATGGATTAGATACGTAATATATCTTACACTTTTTTAGTACTGTTCTTTTTTTCTTTTTTCTAATTTTTTTATTTCTTAATTAACATTTTTTATACAAATTACAAACAATTAAAATTGACAATAAGACGATATCCCTAAGAGATAAGCTAAGAGAGTTTTAAACTCAATATATTATATTAATTTTATTCATATTCATTTATATATAATAATATAATAATAATATATATAAAAAGAAAATAATAGTAAAAAACAATTAGTTTTCTGGGGATGAACAAAAAAGAACTAACTTCCTTCTATAATTTTAGATGAATATTTTTTCTATATTATATATTCCCATATCATATATAGATATAGAGGATGGATATAGGATAGGTAAAGGCACAACTTTTTTATAATTCAAATTTCTGTAATCTATAACCCCATCGTGCCTCAATACCCAATGGGTGCGCCTTTCGTTGCGTGGAATTTGAACTCGTATCGTTGTGAAATATGTGAAAAAGATCTAAATTTTTTTATTCTAATCATCAGCCAAAAGAGTAAAACTCTAGCCAATCTTACACCTTAGAAACTTTATAAAAATAAAAAAGTTTTTTTTTCTTATTATTAACTAAAATTACTAAAATTACATTACAATTACATTACATAGGCTCTGGGACGGAAGGATTCGAACCTCCGAATAGCGGGACCAAAACCCGATGCCTTACCGCTTGGCCACGCCCCACTTCGATTTCTATACTAATAAACACTAATATTGTTGTTGATTGTTCGTCAATTCCAGCCCAACTGTCGAAAGAATCAAGTAGATTCTGTTGGTTAGTATTTTAACTTCGACACATGTAGACATAGAAAAAATGAATTTATTGATCATTACCAAAAATTCCATTAAGATATTATATGAAAGTAGAATTTCTTCTATTCTCTATTGAGAATTCTCTATTGAGAATGGAAGGTTTTTTGATTGAGTGAGTAAGTTCAAAAAACGAAATATTTTTTCTATTAATAACTCAATCAAAATACAATTTTTTTAAAAACAATCTGTTATGCTTAATATCTTTAGTTCGATCGGTCTTAATTCTGCTCTTTATTCGAGTAGTTGTTTCTTTGCCAAATTACCGGAGGCCTATGCTTTTTTGAGTCCAATTGTCGATTTTATGCCAGTCATACCTCTACTTTTTTTTCTCTTAGCCTTCGTTTGGCAAGCTGCTGTAAGTTTTCGATAAGATCTTTCATCTTATCCTATAAAAATGAATGCTTTTTTTTCGAGAAAGAGGATTCTATTCTAATATTTATTCTAATACTCAAACATTAAAAAAAAGTCTTACAATATGAGCCTTAAAATATTTAAAATATAAAAAAAAAATATTAAAAATAAAATATTTGAAATATTAAAGAAAAATTCTTGGATCGACACAATCCACATTATCTCGTTTTCCATTCTAACTATTTTTTTGATAACTGAACAAACCTTATTGTGATCCTCCACAATATCAACAAGTAGGTATAAAAAAT